TTTTAAGAAATAAAGTTTTTGGTCGGAATATGAATCCAAACCGAAAGACCCCTTAACTATTTAGGGGGTTAATAGAACGAATCACACTTTTACCACTAAACTATACCCGCTACAATGCGATTATTGTATACAAAAGGACCTTTTGTCGAACAAGGGAATTGGACGTAATCAAGATAGGATCATAAAAAAATCATGAAAATTAGAGTGTTGGGATTTTCAGGGGGGAACTTAATGAGATTAGGAAAAGAGGGTTCATTTAAATAACTAAATAGCAAGTTTTATCCTTTCTTTTGCTGGCGGAATTTTGATAGATACGGCTCGACAAAACTGCCGAAATCCTAACATAAAAATGCATTGTGTAAGAATCCATAGTTTCATTTTTTTTTCTTTATTTAGTCAAATAAAAAAGGAAGAAAGAATAATACGAAATGACACTTTGATTTTATTTTATATAATAAGAATGGAAATAGTCCTTCTTCTTTTTATTGTTGCTTTAATAGCAAGCATTTTTTTTTTTGAAATAAATCAGATAAATCATTTTATCTATGATTCGTTGAAACAAAAAAAAAGGCCCGGCTAGGTACTGACCAGGCCAGGCCATGGGAATAAAAACGCCTTTCGGACAAAATCAAAGCAAGGAGGTCTTCTTTATTTTTCGTTATATTTCTATATATTTTTTTTATATTCTATTGGATTTTTAGAGCCCTAAATGTAATTACTGATAAAAGTTGTATATATCTATATAATAAAGATAAAGAGAGAGAAAAAAGCGAGAGAAAGAAAGACTTTTTTCAATTTTTTTTGACTTTATGTGTAATGTAACATAGTAATTATCTTTTTTTGAATTGGGAGAGATGGCTGAGTGGACTAAAGCGTCGGATTGCTAATCCGTTGTACGAGTTATTCGTACCGAGGGTTCGAATCCCTCTCTTTCCGTTGATGGCGTCATATTTACCTTATCTTTATCTTTCCAATTTAGAAAACCCTTAGTTAAACGTGTGGAATAGATCAAAAAAATCCTAAGAAATTTGTGAAAAATCAAGTAAAGAAAACGAACAAAGCACCCTTTTTTTATTCTTCACGCCCAGGATTACGTCCTGGATCATTAGATAGGAATCCGAAGATGAAGAGAGAAACAAAGAATATTACTACTGTGTACACAAAGAGTTTGAGAGTAAGCATTACACAACCTCCAAGATCATTTTTTAGAAAAAAAAAAGAGAATAGATCCTCCATTACCAAAATTTTCTTTCATACCCACAATTCGATATTGTGGGGAACCCTATTTTGGCCTTTCACTGGAAAAAAAAGGTCAGAATGGGGTGATCAAAATTTATTGCAGCTCTCCAAGAATTTCAATGTTTGAATCTTAGATTCATACTCTAAGAATTATCTGATCTTATCAATTGTTAGAATTTTTCTCGAATAAATCATTAATTTTCTAGGATAGTATTAACGATCTCATCGAAAACTTACAGCAGCTTGCCAAACAAAGGCTAAGAGAAAAAAAAACAAAGGTATGACTGGCATAACATTCACGATTGGATTCAAAAAAGCATAAGCCTCGGGCAATTTGGCGAAGAAAAAACTACTCGAATAAAGGGCAGAATTAAGACAGATACAGATCAAACTAAAGATATTAAGCATAACAGACATTTTTTTCTTTGAGATAATTGCATTTTGATTGAGTTATTGATATAAGGAAAAATAAAAAAAAGTAAAGTAGACCAAAAAAGCCTTCTTTTTCTTTGAACTTACCCAATCAAAAATCCTCTAATTCTCAAAGGAGAATAGAAGAAATCATACTTTCATACAATATCTTAATTGAATTATATGTAATGATCAATAAATTCAGTTTAATTCTATATTGACACGTGTCAAAATCCTATCAACAATCTAATTTATTCTATATATATTTGGGTTCGAATTGACGAAAAACCAATAAAAAGAGTAGTCTTGATTAGTGTCGAATAGAAATATAAATGGGGCGTGGCCAAGTGGTAAGGCAACGGGTTTTGGTCCCGCTATTCGGAGGTTCGAATCCTTCCGTCCCAGAGCATATCCAGTCTATCAGAATCAAGATTGTTTTTTGGATAGAATGGAATTCTTTTTTCTGATTTTTAATGATTCCGAAAAGAATCATATCCTTTTTTTCACAAACTGAACTGAATCCAGTTGAAATTACACTCAAATGTAACGGAATCTATTTGTGATCCAGGTAAGATGGGAACATAGATCACAAGAGTTTGAATTCAAAAAAAAAAAAGCTGGGCGGGCTTTTCATCATATGCGCATTCACTTCATCTTCATATTGAGGGAAGTTAGTTACTTAGAAAAAAAACCTTACGTCCATATTTATTTGAATTTTCAATGATACATTTTGAATAAAAAGAGGAAAGAAAAGCACCTATATTCCCTATCCCTTCAATTTAAATGAGGTATCCTGATTATTAATTCTCTGTCAATCCCGGAATTCTAAGGATCTCTTGAATTCGAAACA